TTTGATCATTGATATTCGAACATTGTTCTCTTTCCTTTGTTCTAGTTTATGATCTGAACGAGTCGCACATACACCCTAGTACATGTTCCTCGACGCTGAGGGCATCCCCGGAGCGCGGGGGATTTTGTGACATTTCTGATCGGCTGTCTTGTATTTCTAATAAGTTGTTTAATCGTTGGCATGTTGAATCATATACATAATGGGCTGGTTTAGATCGATCCTAACCGTATGATTATGAATGACTTTTATTCAATAGAATAGAATCGATAGATCAATAGAATCATCAATCAATAAAAAAAAGTCATAGAATATTAAACGCGGCAGGGTTCATTTTAAATCACGAATTGACGCGAAATTAAGGCTATTTATTGTCATTCAACCGCTACAAGATCAACAATTCCATAAGCTTGGGCCTCTGTTGCTGACATAAAAATATCTCTTTCCATGTCTTCGGATACAACCCAGAAGGGTTTCCCCGTTCTTTGTACATAAACCCTTGTCAGGGTTTCACGTAGTTTCAGCAGTTCTCCCACTTCCAGGATGAATTCTCCCGTTGCTACTTCAGAAAAAGAACCAGCGGGTTGATGGATCATTACCCTGATGATATAAGAAAAAAAGGTTTCTCTATTTCGCATGATGAGGGGAAGATAAAAGAAAGATAAAGAATAACAAGAAAAAAGATAGAATCGAACAACCGTACGGGCATTATGCATTGCATACGGCTCTACAATAAAATTGACCCTTACCTTCAAAAAAATAGGATCGATCAGACCCCGATCGGTAAATGATCAACTTACCACCCTTCTTTTCGGAGGAATTCAAAAATACTATGATGGCTCCGTTGCTTTCTATATTTATTATATTTTTTTGTCTGTGATTTGTCTGTCATTCAGCAATCCCAAGGTTGCTTTTTTGTTTGATCAAATAAACTAAGGAAAAAAGAATCTTGTTTTTTTTTTTTCGCTCTATACTATAAATATTGTTAAGAGACCTCTGGTGTGAAAAAAGTTTGTGACGCTGAACTGGACTTCCGATAATAAAATAGGAAATACCTTTTTCTCATATTACTCTCTCGATACATAATCTAATGTTTTGAAAACAAAATTTCTTATATCGAATTCAAAGTGCCATGCTATTATTACTTAAATATTCATATTTCATATGGCGAAGGCATAGTCTTCTTTTTTCTCTCAAATAAAAGCCTCATTGGCGCCAAGCGTGAGGGAATGCTAGACGTTTGGTAATTTCTCCTCCGACCAGTATAAAAGATCCCATTGAAGCGGCTGATCCCATGCATATTGTCTGTACATCTGGTTGTACAAATTGCATAGTATCATAAAGAGCCACCCCCGGTATTACCCATCCGCCAGGAGAGTTTATAAACAAATACAGATCTTGGGTATCATTCTCCATACTGAGATATATCATAAGACCAATAAGTTGATTTGAGATCTCGCTATCAACCTCTTGACCTAAAAAAAGTAATCTTTCTCGATAAAGTCGGTTGATTAGGGTCAAATTGTATCCCCCCGGAACCGTACAGGCGCCTTTTGACGCATACGGTTCAAAAAAAACAAAAGAATCAATGTGTAGATTCCTATACTTTTTCTTTTTTCATAGCAAGTTCCTTCTAACTTATAATGATTTCCTTGATTTTTCACTAAACACGAGTTTGTCTTCCTTTCCTTATAACTTAACTATTAACTAGAATATAAAAAAGAATTCATTAAACTTATCCAACTAACTTTTCATTGATGGATTCTTTCATCGAGATTCAATCCAAATCACGATGTCATTTTCTTGTTCTTAAATGGGCCCCTTTAATCTTTTTAGGTTTATGCTCTACTCCGGGTAAAGATCCGCCCTATTTTTATTTGCACATATAGTACAAATGCTCCCATTACCACTTCTTTTAGTTATCCCTTCTTTTTTTTTTCAATTCACGCATTCCGTAAAATAGTTGAAGGCTTCATGTATATTACTCAATTGATTGATTAACAGAAGAGTTTGAAATAACTTCTACTTACAAAAAAGAGATTTCTTTAAAAAAAGGAATCCTTTATGATATAAAATAGATACCACTTGGTTTTTTTAAACGGAGCCTGGATACTTCAATGTAGTAGTCCAACTAAGCCAACCATAAAATCTTCTAATTGCTAATAGTAATTCGAATCCCCCCCAAAAAGTGGATCTAATTGCACTTCACGCTCCAAATTTTTGATGATTCCATTAATCTTTCGTGGGCGAAACAGGGGATATCTCGAGTGGGGAGAAAACGGGAAAATCCCATATGGCCCAATATATCTGACAAGTCGCACTATATGTCAACCCAAGTTGCATCTTCCTCTCCAGGACTTCGAAAAGGTACTTTTGGAACACCAATAGGCATTAAATGAAAGAAAAAAGAACTAAGTACTATATTTTACTTTGATGCGGAAACGTAACAAAGCCTTTATTATTATTATTATCTATTATTATTTATTATCTTTATAATATAATC